GTACAACCCAAAGCCATCATTCCCTTTGGTTTGCACAACCAAAAAATTATTCTGAGGGTCTACAAGAAGATCAAAAAATAAGAGATTTTATCAAAAATTATGTTCAAAAGAATATGAGAATATCCTCCGGTGCCGAGGGAATTGCCCGCATAGAGATTCAAAAAAGAATTGATTTGATCCAGGTCATAATCTTTATGGGGTTCCCGAAGTTATTAATCGAAAGTAGACCGCGAGGAATCGAAGAATTACAGATGAATCTACAAAACGAATTTCATTATGTGAACCGAAAACTTAACATTGCTATCACAAGAATTGCAAAACCTTATGGAAATCCTAATATTCTTGCAGAATTTATAGCCGGACAATTAAAGAATAGAGTTTCATTTCGAAAAGCAATGAAAAAGGCTATTGAATTGACTGAACAAGCAGATACAAAAGGAATTCAAGTACAAATCGCAGGGCGTATCGACGGAAAAGAAATTGCACGTGTCGAATGGATCAGAGAAGGTCGGGTTCCCCTACAAACCATTCGCGCTAAAATTGATTATTGTTCCTATACAGTTCGGACTATCTATGGGGTATTAGGCATCAAAATTTGGATTTTTATAGACAAGGGAGAGGAATAACAAAACTTTCATTGTTTTTCCGTCGATAGAACAAAAAGGGGGAAACTCATTCATTCTTTTTCTGGCCAATCAAACAAATTCCGAATTCTTTAATTCTTTTAATTCTATAGGGTTGAATAAAAATTAGATTGACCTTTTATTTTGATATAATTGCTATGCTTAGTGTGTGACTCGTTGGTTTTAGGGGGTTGGGATTAAAAAAAGACCGGCCCAGTAGTATGAAAACCAACCCATCGCTTCATATTATCTGGATCTAAAGAACCTGTCAAGATATGCCAAATCGGTCATATCTTTGTAGCAACTGAAATTTTTTTACAATTAAACTTTAATAAATTCTAAGTTTAAAACAAAATACAGAACAAGAGTGTGGATAAATGGAAGGGTGAGAGAAAGAAAGAAAAAAATATCAATGATATAGAATTCCAATATGTAAGGTCTATGAGTCCTCTCATAAAAGACAGTGTAATAAAGCATCAATACTAATTGATTCATCCATAATGAAATATTAAATGAATCCTTCTTATAGATTATAGAAGAAAAAACTCAAGAGCTTCGAGCCAATAAAGACTAAGAAGATTGACTCAAGGATAAATTGGATTAGAAGCTTCGTTGTAGAATTCTGACCTAACCATTTAGTACGAAGTGGTGGGGACGAAGGAACCTGTGAATGCAAAAGATTTTATTGAACAAATGAATCTTAATGATTCACTCGTTGGGATGGCGAAATGAACCGGAAATCAATTCATCTATTCGGAGAAATGACGAACAAGTGCTAGGACTGAAATAGAGATTGCAAGAGTCAATATTCGCCCGCGATAATTTTTTTTTTAATTTGAATTGGTAAACCTGGATAAAAGACAAAAGAAAATAAAGATTTAATAGGACGTTCCAAAAAAAAAAACGATTTTTATCCAATTTTTTCTAAAAATGTTCTAATATCTATGCAAATTAATTGCAATTCCATTTTGAATCCTTTTATTCGCGAGGAGCTGGATGAGAAGAAACTCTCACGTCCAGTTCTGTAGTAGAGATGGACTTCCGAAACAACCATCAATTATAACCCCAAAAGAACTAGATTCCGTAAACAACATAGAGGACGAATGAAGGGAATATCTTATCGAGGTAATCATATTTGTTTCGGTAAATATGCTCTTCAGGCGCTTGAGCCTGCTTGGATCACATCTAGACAAATCGAAGCGGGTCGACGAGCAATGACACGAAATGCACGTCGTGGTGGAAAAATATGGGTCCGTATATTTCCAGACAAACCAGTTACAATAAGACCCGCCGAAACACGTATGGGTTCGGGGAAAGGATCCCCTGAATATTGGGTAGCTGTTGTTAAACCGGGGCGAATACTATATGAAATGGGCGGAGTAACTGAAAATATAGCTAGAAGGGCGATTTTAATAGCAGCATCCAAAATGCCTATACGAACTCAATTTATTATTTCGGCATAAAAATGTAGAACCAACACAAATGAGTCTTGGGAATGAAAGAAAACCGCAGGTTTCTTTTTTTTGACAAACAATATTTCTTTTATTTTCTTCATCCTTTGCATTGGAAGAATAGACTCAAAACTTCATATGATTCAACCTCAGACCCATTTAAATGTAGCGGATAACAGCGGGGCTCGAAAATTGATGTGTATTCGAATCCTAGGAGCTAGTAATCGCCGATATGCTCATATTGGTGACGTTATTGTTGCTGTGATCAAAGAAGCAGTACCAAACATGCCCCTAGAAAAATCAGAAGTAGTAAGAGCTGTAATTGTTCGTACCTGTAAAGAACTTAAACGTGACAGCGGTATGATAATACGATATGATGACAATGCTGCAGTTGTGATTGATCAAGAAGGAAATCCAAAAGGAACTCGAATTTTTGGTGCAATCCCCCGCGAACTGAGACAATTCCATTTTACTAAAATAGTTTCATTAGCTCCCGAGGTATTATAAAATAAAATGGGAGCCTGATATCTTTGGGATCTTTGAAAAGAAATAGATTAAGAACTAGATTAATTCGTAGATTATGTCTCACGCATATACCTTGAAAAATTCATATTCATAAACCAATAAAAAAACATGTTAATTAGATCCAATTTTGAGGCACCAAAAATTTTACTTCATCATGGGTAGAGACACTATTGCTGAGATAATAACCTCTATACGAAATGCGGATATGGATAGAAAAAGAGTTGTTCGCATAGCATCTACTAATATTACCGAAAATATTGTTAAAATACTTTTCCGAGAAGGTTTTCTCGAAAACGTCAGAAAACATCGAGAAAAAAACCAAAATTTTTTGGTTTTAACCCTGCGACATAATAGAAGGAATAGGAAAAGACCCCATACCTGTAGAAATTTTTTAAATTTAAAACGGATCAGCCGACCCGGTCTACGAATCTATTCTAACTCTCAACGAATTCCTAGAATTTTAGGTGGAATGGGGATTGTAATTCTTTCTACTTCTCGAGGTATAATGACAGACCGGGAGGCTCGACTAGAAAGAATCGGCGGAGAAATTTTATGTTATATATGGTAATCCTTTTAATATCAAAATGGGATCCTCTTCCTATTTGTAAAAAAAAAAAGAAAGGGGTGAGTTGTCTAATATCGTTTCTCCTACATTAGTTGATACTTCAAGGGGGCTTTACCTGAAATGAAAGAACAAAAATGGATTCATGAGGGTTTAATTACCGAATCGCTTCCCAATGGCATGTTCCGGGTTCGGTTAGATAATGAAGATCTGATTATAGGTTATGTTTCAGGAAAGATCCGACGTAGTTTTATACGGATACTGCCAGGCGATAAAGTCAAAATTGAAGTAAGTCGTTATGATTCAACTAGAGGACGTATAATTTATCGACTCCGAAACAAGGATTCGAAAGATTAGGTGGTTTTTATTCAATATGATTCGAGATGAAAAATTGCAAGAAACTTATTTTCTACCAAGAAGTAGATTCAGAATTAAGATAAGGAATGAAAAATATGAAAATAAGAGCTTCCGTCCGTAAAATTTGTGAAAAATGTCGACTAATCCGCAGACGGGGGCGCATTAGAGTAATTTGCTCTAACCCGAGACATAAACAAAGACAAGGATAATCAGACTCACCAAAGGAATAAACGTACAAATAAAGAATCTGTTTTGACATCAAATGGATATATTCCATATATTTCTGACTCATATTTATGAGATGCTACAATATGGCAAAAGCTATACCGAGAATTGGTTCACGTAAAAATGTACGTATTGGTTCACGTAAAAGTGCACGTAGAATACCAAAGGGAGTTATTCATGTTCAAGCAAGTTTCAATAATACTATTGTCACCGTTACAGATGTACGGGGTCGGGTCGTTTCCTGGTCCTCGTCCGGTACTTGTGGATTCAAGGGTACGAGAAGGGGGACGCCCTTTGCCGCTCAAACCGCAGCGGCAAATGCTATTCGTACAGTAGTAGATCAAGGTATGCAACGAGCCGAAGTCATGATAAAAGGTCCCGGTCTCGGAAGAGACGCCGCATTACGAGCTATTCGTAGAAGTGGTATACTATTAACTTTTGTGCGGGATGTAACCCCCATGCCACATAATGGCTGTAGACCCCCAAAAAAAAGACGTGTGTAGAAATGAAGAGTGAAGAAATTTCAAGAGAAACAAGAGAAATAAATAATTCAATCAAATAAAATATTATTACTATGGTTCGAGAGAAAGTAACAGTATCTACTCGGACGCTGCAGTGGAAGTGTGTTGAATCAAGAACAGACAGTAAACGTCTTTATTACGGGCGCTTTATTCTGTCTCCACTTATGAAAGGACAGGCCGACACAATAGGCATTGCGATGAGAAGAGCTTTGCTTGGAGAAATAGAAGGAACATGTATCACACGCGTAAAATCTGAGAATGTCCCGCATGAATATTCGACTATAACGGGTATTCAAGAATCGGTCCACGAAATTATAATGAATTTGAAAGAAATTGTATTGAGAAGTAATCTATATGGAACTTGTGGCGCGTCGATTTGCGCCATGGGCCCTGGATATGTAACTGCTCAAAATATGATCTTACCACCTTATGTGGAAATCGTCGACAATACACAACATATAGCTAGCTTAGCAGAACCCATTAATTTGTGTATTGAATTAGAAATCGAGAGAAATCGGGGATATCTTATCAAAATGCCACATACCTTTCAAGATGGAAGTTATCCTATAGATGCTGTATTCATGCCTGTTCGAAACGTGAATCATAGTATTCATTCCTATGAAAATGGGAATGAAAAACAAGAGATACTATTTCTCGAAATATGGACAAATGGGAGTTTAACTCCGAAAGAAGCACTTCATGAAGCCTCCCGGAATTTGATTGATTTGTTTATTCC